TCTAAGCCATCTCTGGCAATGAATCAACAATTCAAAATGCTTTTCTTGCGTATTCTTGATAAACCAGCGTTTATATATAGATGTAGGAAGATCTGTTTGGGAAGTAAGAAGCCCCCTTGACATCTCTTCATCTGCAAAGAATTCTCGATGTGAAAACACAGAAACAAAAGGCTGACCTTTGAATAGGAAAAAGAGTGGATCCGCGGGGTCCCAAATGAATTGACTTATTCGAAAAAAGCCTTGTTCTTTGGAAGATCTATCTCGTGTCTGGTACTGCATGGTTCCATTCTGTAAGAAATCTGAATCATTTTCTTGAATCTCATCCTCTTCATTATAAATGATCCGCTTGCCCCGAAATGACCTGGCCCAATAGGGAAATCCCAATTCATTGGGCCTTTCGATACAATCAAATAGAAAGCCCCAAGGGGGCCATATTCTAGGAGCCCAAACAATGTGATTGAAAAAATCCTCTTCTATCTGTTGCGGGTTGAGGACTCCTCCCCCTTCTTCAAACTCCGATTCATATTTTTCATGGAGAAATCTCTGATCAACGATAGAACAAGATCCATTTTGAATCATATTTAAAGGATTCCTAGGTTCGGACCGAAGAAGCAATGTCACTCGATCATTATCAAACTGACTGCAATTTTTTTCTGTCCGTGAGGATCCCACCAGAGCGCCTTCTACTTCTAATAGGCCATGAACTAGATCAGAATTATTCTCAACGAGTCCATAAGAAATGATCCCATTTTTTTCATCAGGTCCGGGTAGAGACCAAAGGTCTTGAGCGACCGATCCGGCAGAACAACTCAAAAGATAAAGAAGTATCGTTAATTTCTTCATGCTCGTTCCAAGTTCGAAGTACCATTTGTACAAATAAGAATCCCCCTCGTTACATGATTTCTTCTTCATATAGATAGATATAGGATCTATGGAGCAATTACTTAGAAGTACATTTTGTGAAACAACCCTTCCTATCTGATAGAAAAGGATCCCATGATCCTGAACCGATCTTACCTGAGATCGCAAATCCCAAGTTTGCCTATGAAGAGCAGATCTAATTATATTAGTGTCTATAATGGATTTTTTTTGTATAATACTAATCGATAAGGCCTCATTAGTAAGTGCTACAAGATCTCGTACATTGGAACCCATAGTTATGGTTATGGAACCGAATCCATTAGTATAGAACATTTTCTTTTCCAAGTGAAATCCCTTAGTATATGAAAGAGTGAAAAAGTGCTTTCGTTGTTGTGGAATAAGAAGTCTTCGTATCTTAATGCATGTATTTAATTTATTCGGAGCTATTAGAGCGGGATCTACTTTTTGGGGAATATGAGTCGAAGCAATAATAAGAATATTCCTAGTGGAACATCTTTCACAATCCCTGGAGAGATAGTTCACTAATAGACCGAGGGATAAGTAATTCGACTCATTCACATCCAGATCATGAATGTTTGGAATCCATATTATGCAAGGAGACATTGCTTTTGCTAATTCGAATTGAAAGGTGATATAAAATCGGTCTATTTCCGGCATCATATCCATAGTTAGCATATTCATCATAGTTAGAAGCTCCAGCTCCATATTAAGGTCACGGTCGATATCGTCACTATCATCAATATCGTCACTATCGTCACTATCATCAATAAGAAAACCCTTAGGCTTGTTATCCAGGAACTTGTTCAGAAATACTGTAATGAAAGGAACATAGGAGTTTGTCGCTAGGTATTTGACCAAATAGGATCGTCCAGTTCCTATAGAACCTATCACTAAAATACCCCTGGGAGGGGGTAGGGCTAAGCGGAGCGAAAAGGGTTTTCCATGAGATGCGAAATGAAAACTATTAGCCCCCCACATGGTTTGTGAATAAATAATTGTCTGATAATGAGCAAGAAATATCCGTCTTTCTGCTAAACAGGATGTATTGAACTCATAATTCATTAGATACTTTTTATGAATGTCAACTAAGTATCGTAAGTAAATTGCTCCAGGTTGTTCAATCATTTGATAACCAGAGTTATTCTTTGATAAATGATCACTATGAGTCAGACTCAATAGAATTTGATCAATCCTTTTTTCTGTCGTTAAGGTAGAGAACTGAACCAAGAATTCTCTTTCTTTATCATCAATCGAATCACTATTCGAGACCCAGGATTCTATTTTATCATCAATCCAATCACCATTCACGTTTTTTATTTTTCTTATCAAGGAATAGATCGCTTTACTTGTATGACTTATATGTCTTGTATTTCTCGAAAAAGCGATTCGATTGATGGGATTTGGTATGATACTTATGAGATCGATGAGATTCCAATATTTCTTCTTAAAACGTATTGATTTGACCCCATAAGCGGGACCACCACCCCATAGCATGTTGCCACCAGAAGCAAAACCCCGTATTTCTTCTAGAGAATCTCCTAATTGTTCCAGAGCAACTAGAAAGAGATTCTTTAACCAGAAAGAATTCAGTTCAGATGTAGGATACCTATCCAGAAGTTTTTGCAACTCAATCATGTATGATGGAATCATCAAAGATTTGACCTTTTCGAACTCTGTCTGTAACTCACTATAGACTCGAGAAACAAAGAGAAGATGTGTACGAACGAGACATCCAGCAACAAGAAGAAGGAAAAGGATTGAATAGAGGAACTCCCAAACATTTAGCGATCTCAGATGTGTCGATATCAATAGTGACTCATTTTTTCGATGAATAATTTCTTCGGATAGAAAAAGATTATGTAAACAATTACCCGGAATCTCACTTATCAGATTCCATATCTTACTTATCAGATTCCCTTGTGGAAGACACAATGAAATCCGATAGGTAAGATATGATATATCTGATCTATGCATAATATCATGAAAAATAGATACAAATTTTTGGCTGCTACTTAGTATCGGCAATAGGTCTGAAAAAGTATCTAAAAATATGAAATTTAGATATTTGTACCCTGTTGAGGTAAGGAACCATGGTATATATGTTTGGAATAGATTCCATTTTGAGAGAGTTGAAAAAGCACTATCTCGTTGAAAGGTTCTATACATATGCCCTTTCTCAAGGCATTTTTTTGGACAAGGACTCCATTTTTTCCTCTTTTCGGATGGTAAATATTTATCAGAACATGGAGTGTGAATCAAACCCATGTTTGAATTGAAATTGAGATACTGATGCAAGTTTTTCCCTTCTGAATCAGATAGATTCATATCTGAAAGAGGTTGACAATAAGTTCTTTCAAAATTGACTATTTGTCCCTCTGTTAGAGGTGTTCCAGAAATGTCTGCGATCAAGTAAATAGCTCTACGAACGAATGAATCGGATCGAATTGGAAAATGGAAAGATTTGTACAAGTCATACCCTTCGTCGCCACTTTGCGAAAAATCGTTAGGTATCAATATGTTACATACCTGTGACTCGATTGGTGAAATAGTATCTCTCTCCCCAAAAGCATGTTTTTTTTTACCACCGCAAAAATATAATATTTTGTTGCGAATGAACAAGATATTGAGGAATTGTCCATACGTAAAATCATAATTATTGATACAGGCCTTTTCCACATAAAAAGGAAATCTTTTGTTACAATAGAAACAGAAGTGATATCGATTATTCAAGAATCGAAGTCGATTTGCTTTATAAAAAGAGGATATCAATGAACTTCGATGAAATGGTTTTACGGGATTCAGCCAAGTGTTTTGATCGTGGGATATCATTGAGAAATAGGAATCCGTGTTATCAAAAGATTTCCTGCAATTCTTTCTAGTATGGAATGAGTCAATCATCCACTTTGGTATCTTATTGAACAAAAATGGTGATATTATTCCTTCATTGATCAAGAATTTCGATTTTGGGGAAGTATCATAGTCATCCAATAATAAGGGTTTCCATTTTTTCAAATGAAAGATTTGAATACCTATTGATTCTAACAACTGATTACAGAGTGGATCATTCGGACCTTTCAATTCATAGATATGGATCTCGGACCTATGAATGGGGATACTCCCGAAACTCACAAAGAAAAAAGGAAGTGAGTTAGACAAAAAGAGAAGAAACTTGGACAAAAAGAAACAAAGTGACTTAGACAAATATTTTTTGTTGATAACCTCAGACCAATCAATCGAATATTGATTAATATGTAATCGATCGAACACTACTTGAAAATGGCTATTCTGCTCAGAAATGAAATGATCCAAATGTTCCTGGAAATTCTTTATCCCATTGGACCATTTGTATCTATATGCATTAGGATCCCGATTCATGGATCTCTCCGTTCGAGAAATCAAAATAAGAAGATCGAACCATTTCTTCTGACTCTTTTTCAAATTTGATAAATGTTGGTTGATCGTGTATTTCATTATAGTTCTATGATTCAGAGTATCATTTCCTATTTGATACCCTTGAATTCCATATTCGAAGTTGCGATCGAATCGATTCTTTTTAATGAATCGATTCAATACATTTCTTATGTAACCAGGGATACTATATTGGATTTGAATCAGATTCCGGATCAATCTATATTGATTGACTGCCTCTATTATGTTGTTGCTAGCAAATACCACTATTTTTGGTTTTGGATCTTCCAAATCATTCCCGCAAGAGGTCTGGACCCATTTTTTTATGATCCTTCGATAAAAAGATTCATTCTTTTCATAAAAAAGAGGAGGTAGAACCAATAAAGATTGATTTTTCGATTCATCCCTAGAGTTGAATACCTCATTCAAGAATTGTTTTTGCTCCAATCCGGAGGAATCAATAGAAAAAGTCAATTTCTTATGATACACCAGATCCGGCTCGGTTATTGATAGAGTGAATAGATCTGCCATTTCTTGAAATATCTCTTCTGATTCAAAATCGTGGTGTAACGTGTATCCCCCCCTGTTCCGGTCATGGAATAAATGAAATAAACTAAAAAACGGATTTTTGTTCAAGAATGAAATCTTATTGGAACTGTCCAGTTCATCCTTCGGAACCATATCACATCCCGAATCTGATGAAATAGGAT